ACACCAATCATATTAGTGCTAGATGGAAATGGTAACTCCAACAATTTCTTTGTCCTCAACGCCTCCTATTTTCAGGAATTAGTCACTTCAACGATCTTTGATGGTTATACGGGTATCCAAAGTACGAACGAGATGGATGTTTGTTGTCCCAACCATTCTTGTTAGTCCCGATACCAATAAGGAAAAGGGAAATTTATAACAAAGTTTTCGTATTGTTGATTCCTTGGTGTAGTGCTTCTTCCCCTATGCTGCCTATTGGTACTAGTGGAATAGGATTGACCTACAATATAGAACCCATAGGTGTAACCTTTCGCTCAATACTCAAATTAACAATTGAAGCATCCGAGGCTGCATCAATCGAGGATACACGACAGAAGGAATTGTTCTATCTATCTTCAAACTCACCTTCACCAAGCGTAGGTTTATTTCAATAATTTGGTTCTTTCTATCCCGAATCACGTATCTTTCTCATAATACTGAAGTCTAAAAAAAGAAGAAAAAAGAATCAAATCGCACCATCTCTGTAATAGGTAAATGCCTTTTTTTCTCCTGAAGTTGTCGGAATTATTCGTAATAGAATATTGGCTACAATTGAAGAGGTCTTATCAATAAAATTTACATTTATCCGAGATCTAGGCATAATTAGCAATCCTTTCTATAATCTATAATTAGAATTCTTTTCATTACCCTTCGGGGAAAATGATCCCACAAACAAAGGAATTGTACAATACGAAATAACATAAAACAGACTAATTCTAAAAATGTGGACCTTCCGCGCAAATTGTCCCATTTTGTTTGGACAAGGAGAGATATGAAATATTTGAATCAGATTGGATTTCATTACAATTTCGTAGTATACCAATGAACGGAACTATTACTATTTCATCTAAGATTTCATCTAAGTTGAATAACCAAGGACTTTCTTTTACTACGGATTTTGATAACTCGAGAAGTTTTGATTTGGTTATGATCCAAAGAGGAAAAAGAATAATTATTCCATGATAAAATAGAGTAGAGTAACCATCCGTTTTGTTTACATGACGTGTATACGTCATGCCATACAATGGAAATAAAAATCCATGGGACGATTCATGAATTTGTAATAGATCCATGGGGTAGCTGATGAGAGAAGTTGGTGTTGAGAAATAGGAAATTTGAAAGGAATTATTCCTATGGAACCATTGATCGGTCATACCTGTACTGCAATAATATGAATGACTCGCTATTCACTCGGTTTCTGGTCAATAATAAGATTATGTAGGAGAGATGGCCGAGTGGTTCAAGGCGTAGCATTGGAACTGCTATGTAGGCTTTTGTTTACCGAGGGTTCGAATCCCTCTCTTTCCGTTTCTGTTAATTCACCAACGTGACCGACCACAATGTATCAAATCAAATAACAACTGATACCATTATTCCAGCAATAAGACTTTTATTTGATAGAAATTCTCTATTCCAGAAATTCTCTATTCCTAATTACATTACTGCGGTACGTAAAATACAAATATCGGAAAGAGCAAAAAAGAAAAAAAAATCCTACTGCTGATCTATTTGTAATACGTGAATGAGAAAAATGCGGATCAAGGCCCTTAGATCTATTTACTTCGTCGAAAAGAGGGCAAAATTCTCTGAATCTTTCTTTGTTATTTTCGTTAGGTTCAAGTCTGGCGGGAATAATATTCTACGACTAACAACTCATTTATTTTCAAACCGATCCATTTACTATCTATTATTTGATTTACTAATCCTTTATATTGGAATGAGTCAATAGTCAAATGTTTTGGCAATTCCTCGGGGGGGGGTGAAGCAATATAATTTTGAATCAGAGCTTTCGATCTTTGTTTATCCTTCGTAGTAATAATATCTCGGGGTTTGCAACGATAACTTGGTATATCCACTATACGACCATTAACTAAAATATGTCTATGGTTAACTAATTGCCTAGCTCCAGGAATGGTCGAAGCCATACCCAATCGAAAAAGGATGTTATCCAAACGCATCTCAAGTAGTTGTAGTAAAACCTGACCTGTTGACCCTTTGGCTTTTCCAGCGATATGTACATATCTAACTAATTGTCGCTCCGTCAGACCATAATGAAAACGCAATTTCTGTTTTTCTTCTAGACGAATACGATATTGCGATCTTTTCCCAGAACGCAATTGGGTTTTAAGATCACTTCCGGATTTAGGTCTTTTACTAGTTAGTCCTGGTAAAGTCCCCAGACGGCGTATTTTTTTGAAACGAGGTCCTCGATAACGAGACATAAAGACTCCTTTTTTTATTTTATTGAAATTTCATTTTACAGAATAAATCTTAAATTAAGACTGAACTAAAGGATAAACAAAGCAAAGCTAAATTTACTGAAGTATTACAAAGTAGAATGAAATGAATTCTATTAATATCCGGATTTTTTGTATATGTATATATAGGAAGTTGAGGCTCCGTTTTATGATTTGTTCTGTAGAGATCTAATTGCTCCAATCCATTTTTTATTCATAGTTACAAGTTACCACGACATAATAGATCGGTGATCCAACATTTTGAGAAAAGGAGAGATTATCAATCATGGAAAAATCGATAGAGAAAAAAAAGCCAGCTATCGGAATCGAACCGATGACCATCGCATTACAAATGCGATGCTCTAACCTCTGAGCTAAGCGGGCTCACATAACAGAAATAGAAATAGTATAACAAATAGAAATAGTGTATAGGAATTCAGGAAACTGCTGGATCTTAGCTTAGGGCTATTAGCTATTAATTTAATATGAACTATATAGTTCATAGTTCTATTGTTATATCTATTAGAAAAATATCTATTATAAAAATAGAATTCTATTAATTCTATTTAGTCATATCTAGTTCTATATTATTAGTTATATTAGTTATAACTAATAATATTAGATATAACTAATATATCTAATGATATAGATATAATGATATAGAAATATATGACTAATTAGTAGAATTTTCATTCTATCATATTAATTACATTAATTATTATTTATACATTCTATTCTTTTTTTATGCATTTTATTTATATATTTATACATTATATTTATATTTTTTAATATGTATATATATATGTTAATGAATATGTATATATATATATATTAATGATAATTTAAAATTATAAATTATGATTATAAAAAATCTAATTATTTCTTAATATAAAATTTATTTATTTCTTAAAGTAAAGCAGTTATAGCAATAATTATAGCGTATAGCGAGCGGATCGGTCCTAAGAAAAGATAAGATAAGGATAAAGATACAATCCAAATTAGAATGAGACATTCTTCTGGTTTCATTCGGAAAAGGAAGAGATAGGACGAAAAAAAAAAGAAGAATGAATATCGACCGTTCCAGTATTCCAAATCGCACTGTAAAAAAGAAAGGGAGGGAGAAACATATATATGGGATATATCTATCCATATTGAATTGCGGATACATCAATGATAGAATCATTTCTGATTGAAACAAGGTTTATCCAATAGAAATAAACTGATAGAGGATCGTCAAAAAAATCAAATAGCAGCATACACTTTTTCGATATGGGAATCATTATCTAATGAATTCAACGGTTCCAAAATAAATGAAAGAGATGGGTGGAATTCCAACTAGATCTTGGTCTCAAATCAAAAGGGGATATGGCGAAATTGGTAGACGCTACGGACTTGATTGGATTGAGCCTTGGTATGGAAACCTACTAAGTGGTAACTTCCAAATTCAGAGAAACCCTGGAATTAAAAATGGGCAATCCTGAGCCAAATCTTTATTTTGAGAAAACAAGGGTTTATAAAACTAGAATAAAAAAAGATAGGATAGGTGCAGAGACTCAATGGAAGCTGTTCTAACGAATGGAGTTGACTACGTTGTGTTGGTAGCTGGAATTCCTCTATCGAAATTACAGAAAGGACGGCCCTATATATCTAATACGTACGTATACATACTAACATATCAAACGATTAATCACGACCCGAATCTATCGAATATATATATATGAAAGAAAAAATTCAGAGTTATTGTGAATCCATTCCAATCGAAGTTGAAGGAAGAATCGAATATTCAGTGATCAAATCATTCATTCCAGAGTTTGATAGATCTTTTGAAAAACTGATTAATCGGACGAGAATAAAGAGAGAGTCCCGTTCTACATGTCAATACCGACAACAATGAAATTTATAGTAAGAGGAAAATCCGTCGACTTTAGAAATCGTGAGGGTTCAAGTCCCTCTATCCCCAACAAAAAGTCCATTTTACTTCCTAACTATTTATCCTCTTTTTTTCATCAGTGGTTCAAACAAAATTCACTATCTTTCTTTCTCATTCACTCTACTCTTTCACAAATGGATCCGAAGAGAAATCTTTGGATCTTATCCCAATTTGGATAGATACGATACCTGTACAAATGAACATATATGGGCAAGGAATCTCTATTATTGAATCATTCACAGTCCATATCATTATCCTTACATTTATTAGATAAAATTTTTTAATACTTTACTTTATTTAATACTTTACTTTATTTAGATTTAGTCCCTTTAATTGACATAGATACAAGTACTCTACTAGGATAATGCACGGGAAATGGTCGGGATAGCTCAGTTGGTAGAGCAGAGGACTGAAAATCCTCGTGTCACCAGTTCAAATCTGGTTCCTGACACATGAATAATATATCGGATAGATATTCATACAAATTAATCGAGACAGATCAGGATATATATTCGTTAATAGTCAAGAGCATGATACATACTTATTCATCTAGCGTATAGATATATACCTCCATTTTTAGAGATGGGTAAAAAATATATGTATGGTTATGGTAAAGAACTAAAGTGGGATTATCTTCCCTTTTTTTTGTTTCTTTTTTCTTTCTTGTTTGTTCATATTGTGCTTTCTCTCACTCAAAAAGAGTGCTAAGTCTTCATATATATATATCAAAAAAAAAATAAAAAAGTTTTAAAAAAACTTAAAAAAAGTATAGAGGGGTTGAAGGATAGGAATAG